GTCCCTGTAGCTTAATGACAAAGCATAGCACTGAAGATGCTAAGATGTTACCACACGTACCCAGAGACAAAAGACTTAGTCCTAACCTTACCGTTAATTCTCGCTAAACATATACATGCAAGTATCTGCGTCCCAGTGTAAATGCCCTTAATCTCTTAGTAAGACAAAAGGAGCGGGTATCAGGCACACGCACTGTCGTAGCCCAAGACACCTTGCTTAGCCACACCCCCACGGGCACTCAGCAGTAATTAACATTAAGCAATAAGCGTAAGCTTGACTTAGTTATAGCGATTCCTACAGGGTTGGTAAATCTTGTGCCAGCCACCGCGGTCATACAAGAGACCCAAATTAACTGTATGCGGCGTAAAGAGTGGTGTCATGCTATCTTAGAGGCTAAGATTAAAACGCAACTGAGCTGTCATAAGCCCAAGATGCCCCTAAGACCGACCTTAAGACGATCTTAGCACCCCACGACTCATTAAACCCCACGAAAGCTAAGGCCCAAACTGGGATTAGATACCCCACTATGCCTAGCCCTAAATCCTGATGCTTACCCCCACCAAAGCATCCGCCTGAGAACTACGAGCGCAAACGCTTAAAACTCTAAGGACTTGGCGGTGCCCCAAACCCACCTAGAGGAGCCTGTTCTATAATCGATACCCCACGATACACCCGACCATTCCTTGCCAAAGCAGCCTACATACCGCCGTCGCCAGCTCACCTCTTTTGAAAGCACAGCAGTGAGCACAATAGCTCAAACCCGCTAATAAGACAGGTCGAGGTATAGCCCATGGAATGGGAGAAATGGGCTACATTTTCTAGCATAGAAGACCCCACGGAAGGGGGCGTGAAATCGCCCCCAAAAGGCGGATTTAGCAGTAAAGCGGGATAATAATGCCTACTTTAAGTTGGCCCTGAGGCACGTACATACCGCCCGTCACCCTCCTCATAAGCTACTTACTCCTATACCCTAATACACCACCCAGCTGAAGATGAGGTAAGTCGTAACAAGGTAAGTGTACCGGAAGGTGTACTTAGCATACCAAGACGTAGCTACAACACAAAGCATTCAGCTTACACCTGAAAGATATCTGACATCTACCAGATCGTCTTGAAGCCTACCCTAGCCCGACCACACCACAACAAAAAACCTTAAAAATCCATGCTAATAACAAACTAAAACATTCTTCAAACTTAGTATAGGCGATAGAAAAGACACTCGGCGCGATAGCAATTCGTACCGTAAGGGAAAGATGAAATAATAATGAAAACCCAAGCAGTAAACAGCAAAGATAAGCCCTTGTACCTTTTGCATCATGATCTAGCAAGAACAACCAAGCAAAATGAACTTAAGCTTGCCCCCCCGAAACCCAAGCGAGCTACTTGCAAGCAGCTACTTATGAGCGAACCCGTCTCTGTTGCAAAAGAGTGGGACGACTTGCTAGTAGAGGTGAAAAGCCAACCGAGCTGGGTGATAGCTGGTTGCCTGTGAGACGAATATAAGTTCCCTCTTGATCACTCTCCCCGGATGCCGACCCAACCTTCATGTGATAAGTCAAGAGCAATTTAAAGGAGGTACAGCTCCTTTAAAAAAGAACACAATCTCCCCTAGAGGATAACTACCAACTCCCTCAACTCAAACTGTAGGCCTTCAAGCAGCCACCAACAAAGAATGCGTCAAAGCTCTGCACACAAAAATATGAACACAGCATGAATCCCTTCCCCCTAACAGGCCAACCTATACCCAATAGGAGAATCAATGCTAGAATGAGTAACTGGGGGCTTTCTCCCCTCTCAAGCGCGAGCTTACATCCACATATTATTAACAGATAACTAATATCTAAACTACAACAAGATTAAGATATTGTACTCCTCTGTTACCCCAACCCAGGAGCGCCTAACCAGAACGATTAAAATCTGTAAAAGGAACTAGGCAAACCCAGGGCCCGACTGTTTACCAAAAACATAGCCTTCAGCTATCCAAGTATTGAAGGTGATGCCTGCCCAGTGACATAACGTTTAACGGCCGCGGTATCCTAACCGTGCGAAGGTAGCGCAATCAATTGTCCCATAAATCGAGACTTGTATGAATGGCTAAACGAGGTCCTAACTGTCTCTTACAGATAATCAGTGAAATTGATCTTCCTGTGCAAAAGCAGGAATAAGCCCATAAGACGAGAAGACCCTGTGGAACTTCAAAATCAGCGGCCACCACCCACCAAACCCAAACCTACCAGGCTTATCACTAACAAACGCTGGCCCGCATTTTTTGGTTGGGGCGACCTTGGAGAAAAAAAGAACCTCCAAAAACAAGACCACACCTCTTAACCAAGAGCAACACCTCAACGTACTAATAGTACCCAGATCCAATACAATTGATCAATGAACTAAGCTACCCCAGGGATAACAGCGCAATCTCCTCCAAGAGCCCCCATCGACGAGGAGGTTTACGACCTCGATGTTGGATCAGGACATCCTAATGGTGCAGCCGCTATTAAGGGTTCGTTTGTTCAACGATTAACAGTCCTACGTGATCTGAGTTCAGACCGGAGCAATCCAGGTCGGTTTCTATCTATGACAAACTTTTCCTAGTACGAAAGGACCGGAAAAGTAGGGCCAATACCACAAGCACGCCCTCCCCCAAGTAATGAACCCAACTAAATTACTAAAAGGCCATCTCACTCAAATCCTAGAAAAGGATCGCTAGTGTGGCAGAGCCCGGCAAATGCAAAAGGCTTAAGCCCTTTACGCAGAGGTTCAAGTCCTCTCCCTAGCTCCCTCATGATACAAACCCCAGCCCTGACATATCTCATCATAGCCTTATCCTACGCTGTCCCCATCCTACTCGCAGTAGCCTTCCTGACCCTAGTAGAACGAAAAGTCCTAAGCTATATGCAAGCTCGAAAGGGCCCAAACGTCGTAGGACCCTTCGGGCTACTTCAACCAGTTGCAGATGGAATTAAACTGTTTACCAAAGAACCAATCCGTCCTTCCACTTCCTCTCCATTCCTCTTCATTATAACCCCTATACTAGCCCTTCTACTAGCGCTTACCATCTGAATTCCACTCCCCCTCCCCTTCCCACTCACCGATTTAAATCTGGGCCTCCTCTTCCTACTAGCCATATCAAGCTTAGCTGTATATTCAATCCTATGATCAGGCTGAGCTTCAAACTCAAAATACGCCTTAATTGGTGCTCTACGAGCAGTCGCACAGACCATCTCTTACGAAGTAACACTAGCCATCATCCTCCTCTCCGTAATTATATTAAGCGGGAACTATACCTTAAACACCCTCTCCACCACCCAAGAGCCACTATATTTAATCTTCTCCTCTTGACCTCTCGCCATAATATGATATATCTCAACCCTTGCCGAAACAAATCGCGCCCCATTCGACCTTACAGAAGGTGAATCTGAACTAGTATCAGGTTTCAACGTAGAGTACGCCGCAGGGCCGTTCGCCCTATTCTTCCTAGCTGAATATGCAAACATCATGCTCATAAACACATTAACCTCCATCCTATTCCTTAACCCAAGCTCTTTACACCTATCCCAAGAATTATTCCCAATAGTCCTAGCAGCAAAAGTTTTACTTCTCTCCTCGGGGTTCCTATGAATCCGCGCCTCTTACCCACGATTCCGATATGACCAACTCATGCACCTCCTCTGAAAAAACTTCCTACCTCTAACACTAGCACTATGCCTATGGCACACCAGCATACCAATTTGCTATGCAGGCTTACCCCCTTACTTAAGGAAATGTGCCTGAACATAAAGGGTCACTATGATAAAGTGAACATAGAGGTATACCAGCCCTCTCATTTCCTAAGAAAGGCTTAGAAAAGTAGGAATCGAACCTACACAAAAGAGATCAAAACTCTTCATACTTCCTTTATATTATTTCCTAGTAGGGTCAGCTAACAAAGCTATCGGGCCCATACCCCGAAAATGATGGTTTAACCCCTTCCCCTACTAATGAATCCACATGCAAAACTAATCTCCACAATAAGCTTGCTTCTAGGAACAACCATTACAATCTCAAGCAACCATTGAATAATAGCCTGAACCGGACTAGAAATTAATACCCTTGCTATTATTCCCCTCATCTCAAAATCCCACCATCCCCGAGCCATTGAAGCATCAATCAAATACTTCTTAGTCCAAGCAGCTGCATCAGCCCTAGTCCTTTTCTCAAGCATAATCAACGCATGATTTACCGGACAGTGAGATATCACCCAATTAACCCATCCAACAGCATGCCTACTCCTGACAACAGCAATTGCAATAAAACTAGGACTAGTACCCTTCCACTTCTGATTTCCAGAAGTACTTCAAGGCTCTTCCCTAACCACTGCCCTCTTACTATCCACAATAATAAAATTCCCCCCAATCACCATCCTCTTCATAACATCCCACTCCTTAAACCCAGCCCTATTCACCACCATAGCTATCGCTTCAGCAGCCCTAGGCGGCTGAATAGGACTAAACCAAACACAAATCCGAAAAATCCTCGCCTTTTCATCCATTTCCCACCTAGGTTGAATGGCCATCATCCTCATCTACAACCCAAAATTAACACTAATAACCTTCTATCTATATTCACTAATAACCACTACCGTATTCCTCACCCTCAACACAACCAAAGTTACAAGCCTACCAACAATAATAACCTCATGGACAAAAACCCCGCCACTAAACGCAACCCTAATACTGGCCTTACTCTCACTGGCAGGCCTCCCACCACTCACAGGCTTCCTGCCAAAATGATTCATTATCCAAGAACTTACTAAACAAGAAATAACCACAGCAGCCACAATCATCGCTATACTGTCGCTACTCGGATTATTCTTCTACCTCCGCCTCGCATACTACTCAACCATCACACTTCCCCCAAACTCCACAAACTACATAAAACAATGACATATCAATAAACCAACAAGCACCCCAATCGCCATCCTCGCATCCCTATCAATCTCACTCCTACCGCTCTCCCCTATAATCTTAACCACTATCTAGAAACTTAGGATAACCCAAACCGAAGGCCTTCAAAGCCTTAAACAAGAGTTAAACTCTCTTAGTTTCTGCTAAGACCCGCAGGACATTAACCTGCATCTCCTGAATGCAACCCAGACGCTTTAATTAAGCTAGGACCTTCCCTAGACAGATGGGCCTCGATCCCATAAAATTCTAGTTAACAGCTAGATGCCCAAACCAACAGGCTTCCGTCTAACCAGACTCTGGTACACTTTCAATGTACATCAATGAGCTTGCAACTCAACATGAATTTCACTACAGAGTCGATAAGAAGAGGAATTTAACCCCTGTAAAAAGGACTACAGCCTAACGCTTTAACACTCAGCCATCTTACCTGTGACCTTCATCAACCGATGACTATTCTCAACCAACCACAAAGACATTGGCACCCTATACCTAATCTTCGGCGCATGAGCCGGTATAGTCGGCACCGCCCTTAGCTTACTCATCCGCGCAGAACTTGGCCAACCAGGTACCCTACTAGGAGATGACCAAATCTACAATGTAATTGTTACTGCCCATGCTTTCGTAATAATCTTCTTCATAGTTATACCAATCATGATTGGAGGCTTCGGAAACTGACTAGTACCCCTCATAATTGGTGCCCCCGACATAGCATTCCCCCGCATAAACAACATAAGCTTCTGACTACTCCCCCCATCATTCCTACTTCTCCTTGCCTCCTCCACAGTAGAAGCCGGAGCAGGCACAGGATGAACCGTATACCCCCCTCTAGCTGGTAACCTAGCTCACGCCGGAGCCTCAGTAGACCTGGCTATTTTTTCCCTCCACCTAGCAGGTGTATCCTCAATCCTAGGTGCAATCAACTTCATCACAACCGCCATCAATATAAAACCTCCTGCCCTATCACAATACCAAACTCCCCTATTTGTATGATCCGTACTCATCACTGCCGTCCTACTGCTCCTTTCACTCCCAGTTCTTGCTGCTGGCATCACCATACTATTAACAGACCGAAACCTAAACACCACATTCTTCGACCCTGCCGGAGGCGGAGACCCAGTCCTATATCAACACCTCTTCTGATTCTTCGGCCACCCAGAAGTCTACATCCTAATCCTTCCAGGCTTCGGAATCATCTCACACGTAGTAACATACTACGCAGGTAAAAAAGAACCATTCGGCTACATGGGAATAGTATGGGCCATACTATCAATTGGATTCCTAGGCTTCATTGTCTGAGCCCACCACATATTCACCGTAGGAATAGACGTAGACACCCGAGCATACTTCACATCCGCCACCATAATCATTGCCATCCCCACAGGTATCAAAGTATTCAGCTGACTCGCAACATTACATGGCGGGACAATTAAATGAGACCCCCCAATGCTCTGAGCTTTAGGCTTCATCTTCCTCTTCACAATCGGAGGCCTTACAGGCATCGTCCTAGCAAACTCTTCACTAGACATCGCCCTGCACGATACATACTACGTAGTTGCTCACTTCCACTACGTTCTTTCAATAGGGGCTGTCTTTGCTATTCTAGCAGGATTCACCCACTGATTCCCTCTATTCACAGGATATACCTTACATCCTACATGAGCCAAAGCCCATTTCGGAGTTATATTCACCGGCGTAAATCTAACCTTCTTCCCACAGCACTTCCTAGGCCTAGCCGGCATACCACGACGATACTCAGACTACCCAGACGCATACACCCTATGAAATACCATATCCTCCATTGGCTCATTAATCTCAATGACAGCTGTAATCATGCTAATATTTATCATTTGAGAAGCCTTCGCATCAAAACGAAAAGTCCTACAACCAGAACTAACCACCACCAACATCGAATGAATCCATGGCTGCCCACCTCCCTACCACACCTTCGAAGAACCAGCTTTCGTCCAAGTACAAGAAAGGAAGGAGTCGAACCCTCATATGCTGGTTTCAAGCCAACCGCATCAAACCACTCATGCTTCTTTCTCATGAGACGTTAGTAAACCTATTACATAGCCTTGTCAAGTCTAAATCACAGGTGAAAATCCTGTACATCTCATATGGCCAACCACTCACAATTCGGATTTCAAGACGCTTCCTCTCCAATCATAGAAGAACTCATCGAATTTCATGACCACGCTCTCATAGTTGCGCTAGCCATCTGCAGCCTAGTCTTATACCTCCTAGCACTCATGCTAATAGAAAAGCTATCATCAAACACCGTAGATGCACAAGAAGTCGAACTCATCTGAACAATCCTGCCTGCTATCGTCCTCATCCTACTCGCCCTACCCTCATTACAGATTCTATACATAATAGACGAAATTGATGAGCCCGACCTAACCCTAAAAGCCATCGGCCATCAATGATACTGAACCTACGAGTACACAGACTTTAAAGACCTAACATTCGACTCATACATGGTCCCTACAACAGATCTCTCACCAGGACACTTCCGACTCCTGGAAGTTGACCATCGAGTTGTTGTCCCCATAGAATCCCCCATCCGTATCATCGTAACTGCCGGAGATGTACTTCACTCTTGAGCAGTCCCCTCCCTCGGAGTGAAAACTGATGCCATCCCCGGACGACTAAACCAAACCTCATTCATCACCACACGACCGGGAATCTTCTACGGTCAATGCTCAGAAATCTGCGGGGCCAACCACAGCTACATACCAATCGTAGTAGAATCTACACCCCTTACCCACTTCGAGAGCTGATCCTCACTACTATCCTCCTAATCATTAAGAAGCTATGCACCAGCACTAGCCTTTTAAGCTAGAGAAAGAGGATGCCCACCTCCTCCTTAATGATATGCCACAGCTCAATCCAAACCCATGATTCTTCATCATACTACTATCATGATTAGCCTTTTCCCTTGTTATACAACCCAAACTACTATCATTCACCCACACCAATCCTCCATCCAACAAAATCCTCTCAACTACTAAAACTACCCCCTGAACCTGACCATGAACCTAAGCTTCTTTGACCAATTCACAAGCCCATGCCTCCTGGGAATCCCACTAATTCTACTCTCAGTACTATTCCCCGCCCTCCTATTCCCCTCACCAGATAACCGATGAATCACTAACCGACTCTCCACCCTCCAACTATGACTTTTTCACCTCATCACCAAACAACTAATAACACCACTAAACAAGAAAGGCCACAAATGAGCCCTAATCCTAACATCCCTAATAACATTTCTCCTCACAATTAACCTACTCGGCCTACTCCCCTATACTTTCACTCCAACTACCCAACTATCAATAAACATAGCACTAGCTTTCCCCCTCTGACTTGCCACCCTACTCACAGGATTACGAAACCAACCCTCAGCCTCTCTCGGCCACCTACTACCAGAAGGTACTCCTACCCCACTAATCCCTGCCCTAATTATAATTGAAACTACTAGCCTACTTATCCGCCCATTAGCCCTAGGAGTCCGCCTCACAGCAAACCTCACAGCAGGCCATCTCCTCATTCAACTAATCTCAACTGCCACAATAGCCCTACTCCCAATCATCCCAACCGTATCCATCCTAACCGCACTAATCCTATTCCTTTTAACTATCTTAGAAGTAGCTGTTGCCATAATCCAAGCCTACGTCTTTGTCCTCTTACTAAGCCTATACTTACAAGAAAACATCTAATGGCTCACCAAGCACACTCATACCACATAGTAGACCCAAGCCCTTGACCCATCTTCGGAGCAGCAGCCGCCCTACTCACCACATCAGGCCTCATCATATGGTTTCATTACAACTCCACCAAACTACTAACACTAGGCTTACTATCCATAGGCCTAGTAATACTCCAATGATGACGCGACATCGTACGAGAAAGCACATTCCAAGGACACCACACACCCACCGTACAAAAAGGTTTGCGATATGGAATAATTCTATTCATCACATCAGAAACCTTCTTCTTCTTAGGCTTCTTCTGAGCATTCTTCCACTCTAGCCTAGTGCCCACTCCCGAACTAGGAGGACAATGACCCCCAACAGGAATCAAACCCCTTAACCCCCTAGAAGTCCCCCTACTAAACACAGCTATCCTACTAGCCTCAGGCGTCACCGTAACATGAGCGCACCACAGCATTACAGAAAGCAACCGAAAACAAGCAATCCATGCATTAACACTAACAATCCTACTAGGATTTTACTTCACAGCACTCCAAGCAACCGAATACTACGAAGCCCCATTCTCAATTGCCGATGGAGTATACGGCTCAACCTTCTTTGTCGCTACAGGATTCCATGGACTCCATGTAATCATTGGGTCCTCCTTCTTATCAGTCTGCCTACTCCGCCTAATTAAATATCACTTCACATCTAACCACCACTTCGGATTTGAAGCAGCAGCCTGATACTGACACTTTGTAGACGTCATCTGATTATTCCTCTACATAACCATCTACTGATGAGGATCCTGCTCTTCTAGTATAATAATTACAATTGACTTCCAATCTCTAAAATCTGGTAAAACCCCAGAGAAGAGCAATCAACATAATCACATTTATACTCACACTATCACTCGCCCTAAGCATTATCCTAACCACACTAAACTTCTGACTAGCCCAAATAAACCCAGACTCAGAAAAACTTTCCCCATACGAATGTGGCTTCGACCCACTCGGATCTGCCCGACTCCCCTTCTCAATCCGATTCTTCCTCAGTAGCCATCCTATTCCTACTATTCGACCTAGAAATCGCACTCTTACTCCCCTTACCATGGGCTATCCAGCTTCAATCACCTACCACCACACTAACCTGAGCCGCCACCATCATCATCTTGCTCACATTAGGACTAATCTACGAATGAACACAAGGAGGCCTAGAATGAGCAGAATAAAAAGAGTTAGTCTAATGAACAAAGACAGTTGATTTCGGCTCAACAAATCATAGTCCAACCCTATGACTCTTTTTATGTCACTCCTGCACCTAAGCTTTTATTCAGCCTTTACCCTAAGCAGCCTAGGGTTAGCATTCCATCGAACCCACCTAATCTCTGCCCTACTGTGCCTAGAAAGCATAATATTATCCATATACACCGCCCTATCAATCTGACCGGTAGAGAATCAAGCAACATCCTTCACCCTAATACCTGTACTCATGTTGGCATTCTCGGCCTGCGAAGCTGGCACAGGCCTGGCAATACTAGTAGCCTCCACACGAACCCACGGCTCTGACCACCTACACAACCTAAACCTCCTACAATGCTAAAAGTCCTACTCCCAACAATCATACTCCTCCCAACAGCCCTCCTCTCCCCCCAAAAATTCCTATGAACAAGCACCACCTCCTACAGCCTCCTAATCGCCCTCATCAGCCTGCACTGACTCACCCCCACCTATTACCCCCACAAAAACCTTACTCAATGAACGGGCATCGACCAAATTTCATCCCCCCTGCTAACCCTATCCTGCTGACTACTCCCCCTTATAATTATCGCAAGCCAAAATCACCTACAACATGAACCCCCAACACGAAAACGAATCTTTATTGTATCACTAATCACAATTCAACCATTTATTATCCTAGCCTTTTCGACCACAGAACTAATACTATTCTACATCTCATTCGAAGCAACCCTAATCCCAACACTCATCCTAATCACACGATGAGGAAACCAACCAGAACGACTAAGCGCCGGAATCTACCTACTATTCTACACCTTAATCAGCTCCCTCCCATTACTGGTTGCCATCCTCCACCTTCACACACAAACCGGCACCCTCCATCTCACAATACTAGAACTAACCCACCCCACACTAACAAACTCCTGAACTAACCTCCTATCCAGTCTAGCCCTACTCATGGCATTCATAGTAAAAGCACCTCTATACGGACTTCATCTATGACTCCCCAAAGCCCACGTCGAAGCCCCAATCGCAGGATCCATACTACTAGCCGCACTCCTCTTAAAACTAGGAGGTTACGGTATCATACGAATCACCATACTAATAAACCCCCTCCCAAACAACCTACACTATCCATTCCTCGCCCTAGCCCTATGAGGCGCACTCATAACCAGCTCAATCTGCCTACGCCAAACTGACCTAAAATCACTCATTGCCTACTCCTCCGTAAGCCATATAGGCTTAGTAATTGCTGCAAGCATAATCCAAACTCACTGATCATTTTCAGGTGCAATAATCTTAATAATCTCCCACGGACTAACCTCCTCAATGCTATTCTGCCTGGCCAACACAAACTACGAGCGCACACACAGCCGGATCCTCCTTCTGACACGGGGACTACAGCCCCTCCTACCCCTAATATCCACTTGATGATTACTAGCCAACTTAACAAATATAGCACTCCCCCCAACTACAAACCTAATAGCAGAACTAACCATCATAATCACACTATTCAACTGATCCACCTTCACGATCATCCTAACCGGACTAGCAACCTTCCTAACCGCTTCATACACCCTATACATACTCCTAATAACCCAACGAGGAGTACTACCAACCCATATCACATCCATCCAAAACTCCAACACTCGCGAGCACTTACTAATAACCCTCCACATCCTTCCCCTGCTGCTTCTAATCCTAAAACCACAACTAATCTCAGGAGCCCTCTCATGCAGGTATAGTTTAACCCAAAACATTAGACTGTGATTCTAAAAACAGAAGTTAAACCCTTCTTACCTACCGAGGGGCGGTTCAACCAACAAGAACTGCTAATTCTTGCATCTGAGTCTAAAACCTCAGCCCCCTTACTTTTAAAGGATAATAGCAATCCACTGGTCTTAGGAGCCACTCATCTTGGTGCAAATCCAAGTAAAAGTAGTGGAAATCACACTACTCCTCAACACCTCAATACTTCTCACCCTAGCAATCATTATCACACCAATCCTGCTCCCCCTTATCTCAAAAACCCTCCAAAACTCCCCAACCATTACCACCCATGCTGTCAAAACAGCTTTCCTAACCAGCCTAGTACCAATAACCATCTTCATACACTCCAACGCAGAAAGCATTATTTCTCACTGAGAATGAAAATTCATCATGAACTTCAAAATCCCAATCAGCTTTAAACTAGACCAATACTCTATAATATTCTTCCCCATTGCACTATTCGTAACATGATCCATCCTCCAATTTGCAACATGATACATAGCCTCAGAACCCTACATCACAAAATTCTTCTCCTACCTCTTAATATTTCTAATCGCCATACTAACACTAACCATCGCCAACAACATATTCCTACTATTCATCGGCTGAGAAGGAGTTGGAATCATGTCCTTCCTACTAATTGGCTGATGACAAGGACGTGCAGAAGCCAACACAGCTGCACTCCAAGCCGTACTCTACAACCGAATCGGAGATATCGGCCTTATCCTTAGCATAGCATGACTTGCCTCAACCCTAAACACATGAGAAATCCAACAGACCTTCTCCACCACCCAAACCCCCACACTCCCCCTACTAGGCCTCATTCTAGCCGCCACTGGCAAATCAGCCCAATTTGGCCTCCACCCCTGATTGCCCGCCGCAATAGAAGGCCCAACCCCAGTTTCTGCCCTACTTCACTCCAGCACCATAGTGGTTGCCGGAATTTTCCTACTCATCCGCACTCACCCCATATTCACAAACAACCAAACTGCCCTCACCACATGCCTATGCCTAGGTGCTCTATCCACACTATTCGCTGCCACATGCGCCCTTACACAAAATGACATCAAAAAGATTATTGCTTTCTCCACATCTAGCCAAGTAGGACTTATAATAGTCACTATCGGACTAAACCTCCCCCAACTAGCCTTCCTACACATCTCAACACATGCATTCTTTAAAGCCATACTATTTCTTTGCTCCGGGTCAATTATTCACAACCTCAATGGAGAGCAAGACATTCGAAAGATAGGAGGCCTACAAAAAATACTCCCCATAACCACCTCCTGCCTAACTATTGGCAACCTAGCCGTAATAGGAACCCCCTTGTTAGCAGGGTTCTACTCAAAGGACCTAATCATCGAAAATCTAAACACCTCCTACCTAAACACCTGAGCACTCGCCCTAACCCTCCTAGCTACATCATTCACTGCAACCTACACCTTACGCATGACACTAATAGTCCAAACAGGGTTTACCCGCATAATAGCACTTATACCCATAAATGAAAACAACCAAACAATCACCAACCCAATCATACGTCTCGCCTTAGGCAGCATCATAGCAGGGCTACTCATCACATCCTACATCACCCCAACAAAAACACCCCCAATAACCATACCAACTGTCACAAAAACCGCAGCCATTATCGTCACAACCCTAGGCATCATCCTAGCACTAGAACTATCAAACATAACCCACACCCTAACCCAACCAAAACAAAACACTATCACAAACTTTTCCATTTCCCTAGGCTACTTCAACGCCCTATTCCACCGTCTCAACTCCACAAAACTACTAAACAGCGGACAAAAACTAGCCTCCCACCTAATTGACTTGTCCTGATACAAAAAAATAGGCCCAGAAGGACTTGCCGACCTCCAACTAATAGCATCCAAAACCTCCACTACCCTCCACACAGGGCTAATCAAAACCTATCTAGGGTCATTCGCCCTATCCATCCTCATCATTATTCTATCAATATAGCCACAAACCAATGGCCCCAAACATTCGAAAATCCCACCCTCTCCTCAAAATAATCAACAACTCCCTTATTGACCTGCCCACTCCCCCAAACATCTCTGCCTGATGAAACTTCAGATCTCTATTAGGCATCTGCCTAATAACACAAATCTTGAGCGGGCTGCTACTAGCCATACACTACACTGCAGACAACTTTAGCCTTCTCATCCGTCACCTATACATGTCAAAACATACAATACAGCTGATTAAGCCGTAATCTACACACAAACAGAGCCTCATTTTTCTTCATTTGCATTTACCTACACATTGGACAAGGGCTTTACTACGGCTTGTACCTACACAAACAAACCTGAAATACGGGCATTATCCTCCTACTAACCCTGATAGCAACCACCTTCATAGGATACGCCCTACCATGAGGACAAATATCATTCTGAGGGGCTACAGTCATCACCAACCTATTCTCAGCCATCCCCTACATTGGCCAGACTCCTGTAGAATGAGCCTGAGGCAGATTCTCGGTGGACAACCCCACATTAACCCGATTTTTCACCCTACATTTCCTCCTCCCATTCATAATCGCAGGCCTCACCCTAATCCATCTTTCTTTCCTCCACAAATCTGGCTCAAACCACCCCCTAGGCATCATATCAAACTGTGACAAAATTCCATTCCATCCCATCCCTACTTCTCACTAAAAGACATCCTAGGATTCATTCTCATACTCCCCCCACTAATAACCCTAGCCCTATTTTCACCCAACTTACTAGGAAACCCAGAAAACTTTACACCAGCAAACCCACTAGTCACGCCCCCTCACATCAAACCAGAATGATACTTTCTATTTGCATATGCTATCCTACACTCAAGCCCCAACAAACTAGGGTGAGTACTAGCCCTAGCTGCCTCCATACTCATTCTATTCTTAAGCCCTCTCCTTCACAAATCTTAACAACACACAATAACCTTCCACCGTATCTTACTCCTGTTCTGAACTCGCTAATCTCTTCATCTTAACATGAGTGGGCAGCCAACCAGTAGAACACCCATTCATCATCATCGGTCAACTAGCCTCCCTCACCTACTTCACCATCCTCCTACTCCTCTTCCCCATCACTGGAGCTCTAGAAAACAAAGTACTCAACAACTAAAAATACTCTAATAGTTTATAAAAACCATTGGTCTTGTAAACCAAAGACTGAAGACTACACCTCTTCTTAGAGTTCCCCCCTAAGCCTCAATCAGAAAAAGAGGACTTAAACCTCCATCTCCAGCTCCCAAAGCTGGTATTTTACACTAAACTATTCTCTGACCTACTCCCCCCTAAACCGCTCGAATCGCGCCACGAGACAACCCACGCACCAGTTCCAACACAACAAACAACGTAAGCAACAACCCCCACCCTGCCACCAAAAACATTCCTACCCCATACGAATAAAACATAGCTACCCCCCCAAAATCCAACCGAACAAAAAACATACCCCCACTATCAACAGTAACAACCCCAGACTTTCAACACCCAACCGACCCAACAGCTAACCCCACAATAAGCACCAACACAAAACTAACACCGTAACCCACAACCCGTCAATCTCCCCAAGCCTCCGGAAATGGGTCCGCCGCCAAAGCAACAGAGTAGACAAAAACCACCAACATTCCCCCCAAATAAACCATAAACAGTACCAGAGATACAAAAGAAACCCCCAAGCTCAACAACCATCCACACCCTGCAACAGAAGCTAACACTAAACCAACTACCCCATAGTAAGGAGACGGATTAGACGCAACCGCCAGAGCCCCCAGCACAAAACATAGCCCCAAAAAAAGAACAAAGTAGGTCATAGCAATTCTTGCTTGGCTTTTCTCCAAGGCCTATGGCTTGAAAAGCCATCGTTGATAGTCTCAACTACAAGAACAACACAGCAACCATAAACTATTACCCTCTAATTTCCCCCCCCCCCCCCCCCCCATAAGCGGGGGACCCCTGTACGGAGCGGGTATGTATGTTAACACATTAATCTACTTACCCCATATACATACAATGCATGTACTAAATTCCCTACTATTTAAATATGAAATAACCTTATCCATCACATATCTCCCACAAGTACAATAGGTATAATGGAAAGCAGGAAAATTCCCTTCAAACGGATATACACTTCTTTCACTCTGCCCTCCCACAGGGAATGTTTAATGTCATGGACAGTAAAATAACTCCTAAATCTGTACCCAAACCATCACAATGGTAGGTTTTACATAGTCACTATATTAATGGTACGGCAGGGCTTGAATGCTCACTATGATTGGTCTCGCCCATACCTGCAATATTTCTAAAGGTACATAAAGCAGGGTTAGGGGATTTATTATTCGGATACTCACGAAAAATCAGCAACCGGGTACAAAAATCCTACGTTACCAGCTTCAGACCATTCTTTCCCCCTACACCCCTAGCCCAACTTGCTCTTTTGTGCCTCTGGTTCTATGTCAGGGCCATAACTTGGTATATCCTCTCAACTTGTACTTCACCGATACATCTGGTTGGCTATTAATTATCATTTTAGTCCGTGATCGCGGCATCTAAAAGTTTTGGCACTTTTGGTTCCCTTTTTTTTTGGGGGGGTCTTCGGGCACCCCTTCCAGGGCACCGAGGGGAATACAACCAAAAACCGGGGCATCACAGGGGTTACTTCCGGCCCAATCCCCCAGGGATAACTGAAGGAAACGGTTGAATTATTTGGGGAATCATATCACCCCTGAGGCACTTTGTTTTACATCGGGTTAGGGGGTACCCCCAAACTCTTATTTAGGCGGCTATTTAAGAAAGGCTTGAAAAACATAATTTCTAACTTTTACCCTTCCCCAAACTTTCAAAACAACACTATTAATTTTTCCTTTAAAAATTCACTTCATTTTCCGTCACAATTTTTATTTTTTTCTCCCCAAATTTTATACCCTTCTTTTTTACTTGTCACCGGCCCGGGATTTACTTTAATAAATCAAACAAAAACAACCGTTCACAAATTCCCACAAACAAACAAACAAACTAAAAAAAAACCCCCCCCCCAACAAACAACAAACAACAAACAACAAACAACAAACAACAAACAACAAACAACAAACAACAAACAACAAACAACAAACAACAAACAACAAACAACAAACAACAAACAACAAACAACAAACAACAAACAACAAACAACAAACAACAAACAACAAACAACAAACAACACT